GTCGGTATCAATTTATGCCTAATTGCTCCACCTATAGTTCCTCGAACCACATTTTCTAACCGAACTAGAGCTAATCCGAATTGATCTTGTAAGAGATCCGCTACAGAACGAATTCGTTTATTTTTCAAATGATTCATATCGTCAAGTGTACCCATTCCAAATTTCATCCCAATCAAATGATCTGCAGCTGCCAATATATCTCGCGGTAACAAAAATCTATTGTTAGGAGGTATATCAAGATTCAGTCTCCGATTCATATTTAGTCGACCAACCCTTCCTAATTCACACCTTTGTTGAAAGAATTTCTTTTGTAATTCCTTACATATGGATTCAGAAAATACTGGATCCCCACCTACACAAGCAAATTGTTGATAAAATTCCAAAATGGCATTTTCTTTTGACCCAATTTTTTTTTTCTCCTTATCAGTCAGGAAAGACAAAAAAATTTCTGGGTAGCAAACATTCTCTAGAATTTCGCTTAGATTCGACCCCATAGCTGATGATAGAACTAGAATAGATATTTTCTGTTTCCTACTTACACGAGCCCATATCCGTGCTTTTCTATCAATCTCTAATTCTAATCTGCCTCCCCAATCTGATATTATGGTGCCCGTATAGACCGACATTCCGTTATGGTCCAATTCTGACCGGTAATAAATTCCAGGGCTTTGCAATATTTGATTGATCACAATTCGGTATATTCCATTTACTAGAGAAGTTCCCAGGGAATTCATTAGAGGAATGTTGCCAATAAAAATTGTTTGCTCTAGCATATCCCTACTGGTTTTCAAAATTAATCCCGCGGATACATATAATTCCGAAGAATATGTGAGTGAGTCATACACAGCATCTCTTTCTTTTATCAACGGTTCTACCAATTGGTATGTTTCCACAAATAATTGAAATTCCATTTCTTGATCTGTATCTTCAATTTTTGGAAACTTATAAAGTTCTTCCGTCAAGCCCTGACCAATAAACCTACAAAATCCTTCAAATTGTATATGATTAAATCCAGGTATTGTAGACATTTCCTCATTTCCATCCCGGAGCATTTTTTTTTTTATTTCCCATTTAGCGAAAAACCCCACTATTGTATTGTATTGTATTGGATCATTCTTTATCGAATCATATGAATCGATCTAGCAATGATGGGATTTATATTCTGTTTACTGAATCACATGAAATTTGACCCAACTAATACATATATGTAATGTATTAAATACGTATGAACGGAAGAATAAATATAATTTTCTACTCAAATTCGAATGGAATTTGCAACAGATACAAACGAATAAAGAATTGATAAATGCCACTTATAATTATGACGTTTTCTTATAGATTTTTTCTTATAGTCGATTATGGAAAAAAAGTGATAAAATTTCTACCATTATTATGATATTACATATTCCAATCTCTCACTGGATATCAGAAAAAGATAATGTCTTCAGAATTTGATCTATTCGCTAAGATTAAGACAGAATAAAATAGAGAGCTCATTTTTTTAGCACTTAACCAATCAATGGGTTCGGTTGTTCAAAAAAAGATTTGCAGAGAAGGAAGATATTTTTACCTAGTTTTAGTATTGGGTCGAAGTCATAGATCATAGAGATCATAGAATAGAATCGAAGTGCGTAAGAAAAGTCTATGTATTAAACACGTGCACTATATATCTTATCTGTTCTGTCACCTCCTTTATTTTATAGAAGTTCTATTGGAGCAACGTAGGCCGTGCTGTATCCAAATTTCTATTTTATATTCCATCTATTTAATGAAAAATTGACACCCAATAAATTCCTACTTATGCCCTATAGGCATCATATGGATAATATATACCCAGATATATCTTATGTAACAATCTATCTTATAGGGTTTACATATACTCATAATTGCTATTATAATTGAAATCGAGAAGTCTCAAAAAAAAACGGATTAGTTATGTATATATATCAATTGTTATTTTCTTATGTCATTAAGGAAACACTATTTTAGATACAAATCCAATAATATTTAGTGACTTCACAGCCGATAGTTAATGGTTCTATTTTTTAGATATTAAGGGGGGATATTTTCATCTGTTTTGTATCAGTTTGGCGGCATGGCCGAGTGGTAAGGCGGGGGACTGCAAATCCTTTTTCCCCAGTTCAAATCCGGGTGTCGCCTGCTCAACACAAGACTAAAAAATCCTTAGTCTCTTCTACTGATATAACTCAACGAATTATTCTCCAGGAGAGGGCGGCTTTTGATACTTCTTTTATTCTAAACATCTGTAGAGGGCTGTAAATACTTGCGCCAAGGATTCACCAAAAGAAAAGATTAGAGTGATCGGTAAGTCTTGATAGCCCTTCCACTGGAGTGTCTACTAACTAGGCCTTGAATTCGATTGGCACTTTTTTTCTTTTCTATTCAGTAACCTTTGTTTAAAAGACAGAATCGGGAGAGGGTAAGGATTAGATCAAATGGGGAATGGAGGTCTGTGATTGTGATGGATAGCGATCCGTCTTGATTCCCTATTTTTTTGCCTTTTATTTAGTTTATTTAGTAAGGTCGAAAAAATAAACACTGGATATTTTATTATCTTACATGTTCTATTAGTAACATCCCCTCGATACTTGGAAGGACGTCACTACCTGTTGTTATTTTGCTTGGGCTTAATGTTTCCCGATTCTACTAGAAATCATATTAAGAATAAATGGGTTTAGGGAATTAGTTCATCAACAGTGTTGGTGCAGAACACCCCCCCTTTTTTTGACTCTGCACCATTGATTCCACTATTATTAGTGAGCAATAATGGAATAATTCCTGCATATTCATAGAGATAGGGGACACAAGTCACATGGATATAGTAAGTCTAGCTTGGGCTGCTTTAATGGTAGTCTTTACATTTTCCCTTTCACTCGTAGTATGGGGAAGAAGTGGACTCTAAGGGTACTACGAAATTGAGTTCGCTTTTTTAACTGTCTAATACTAAAAAAAAATAGTATGGTAGAAAGAAAAGAGTCATATATTTCTTTCTACCATACTATCCGATCTCATAGAATACTGCGGATTCTAGTCCGCTCATTTCATTTAAGACGAAAAAGAAAAAAGGGAATCCTTGCTAAGAACTCCGAAGTCAAGTTTCATTCAACTTAATTATTTTGACTGACTGTTTTTACATATATGATAAGTAAAAAAGCAGTAGGGACTAGAATGAACAGTGCAGTAGCAATAAATGCAAGAATATTTACTTCCATAATCTCATCTTTCGTTTTTTTTTTTACTTCACAATAACTCGGGATTTAATCCCATAGAGATGATAAACCTTTCGCCTGTAAATTCAATGGGATGAATTACATCTCGATGATAATGATATTGACTCGGCCCAATATCGTGACTAACAATATCTGAGCTAGCAAATCGATTCACCGTCCAGAATTGTATAACATAAGAAGATCTTTTATCCATACCGAATCTTTCTAATCAAATAAAAAATGCCCTTTTTTTTCATTCTTTTTCGAAAAAAACTCTAGCCTTCCGGGTACAAGCATCTAATGAAATATCATCTAACTGCGTTTCCGCTTTCATTGGTTACAAATACAAACAAAGAATCGAGGGGAAATGGAAAGAAGGACAGGGTTAAGTTCTAAATTATGCTCCTTATCCCTCTTTCATCGCCCCTTTCATAGAAAAGGGTATGTCGGGACTGACGGGGTTCGAACCCGCAGCTTCCGCCTTGACAGGGCGGTGCTCTGACCAGTTGAACTACAATCCCCCAAAAATAAAATAAAAATAAGGTGTTAGGGATTAATTTAATCCTTTTGTTATTGCCAAAACGATTGAGAATCCATCGTTCAATGAACAAAAAGAGTCTTTTAGGTTCTTTGCTCTTTTCTTTAGACTTACAGATCGTGATATGAATCTAGATTATTAAAAAGATCAGAATTTATGAGAACAAAAAAGAGGAGTATATCTGAAAGTTTTTTCTTATTCTTTCTATAGCTAGCTATAGGATTATATAATGTGATCTTGGCTCAGCGAATCCTTGGGCCGAGCTGGATTTGAACCAGCGTAGGCATATTGCCAACGAATTTACAGTCCGTCCCCATTAACCGCTCGGGCATCGACCCCGGACAAATCAATTCTCAATCTATTGATAATCCATGATCAACTTCCTTTCGTAGTACCCTACCCCCAGGGGAAGTCGAATCCCCGCTGCCTCCTTGAAAGAGAGATGTCCTGAACCACTAGACGATGGGGGCATGCTTGCCCGAACGCCATCATACTATGCTCATAGTATGAACAGTTTGTTGAAATTGTCAATATATAGAAAAAATATTAAGGTATATATTTCTAGGAGTGAGTTGTCTGCCAGAAAAAGGATTGAACTTCATTAAATTTCTCCCACTTTCATTCATTGTTAAGATAAGATGTGATATGCCTATCATACTAAACCAGGAAATTAACAAACACAAACGATAAATAAAATATGGAAAGAGGGGATCAAGAAGTTCTCGAAAAGGGTAATTAGGCCCGGCCTTGAAACAATTCATTGCATTGATTGATATTTATGCAATATAAATAAACCCATTTATTTTGAGCCTATATTCATTCACTAGTGAAATTCAAATTCTCAGTCCACTAGCAACCACTATGAGTATGAGTCTATTGCATGTACTTATATATAATATATATGTATCTATATAATATATATGTATCAGAGTATAGATATATCTTATCTGCATAGTAATTCATTCAGGAATTGAATCAAAGAGGCCCTTTTAACTCAGCGGTAGAGTAACGCCATGGTAAGGCGTAAGTCATCGGTTCAAATCCGATAAGGGGCTTTAGGTTTTTTCATAAAATTCCAGTCTTTGGATTCAGATTTGAGCGGAGAAGAATAGAGATATGATCTCGCTTTATAATAAAAAAGTAAGCTACTGTATAATTTCATTGTAATAAGTTATCATTCTAATGAATTATGTTATAGAATAGAGTTATGTTATAAAGTTAAAGATTTGTTG